GAATCAAACGATCCGTCTATCTATTTTTTTTAGACTATGGTTAATGGATACCTTTAGATCATGCTTCTGTTGAAACTATCAGTCTATTTCCGGATTCCATAAAACTGGAATTCGAAAATTATTTTCCAGTTTTAGATCTCTTAACCCCTTACCTTGGAGATTGATTGAAAATTCATAAACCACCCACGGGGATTTTTATATTTGATTGGATAGTGTATACCCGGTGTGCACACAACACAAAATAGGCCGTTATTCTATTTTCATCATCAAATGATTATTCGATTCTTTTTCCTTAGTCAATCCAAAATTCTTGAATTATCTTAATCTCTAGGAAAAATGCTTTGATTCTTCCATTTTGATGGAATCGGAATAGTTCCCTTCATTCTTATACTACTCCATTTGGATGAAATCGAATCGGATTCAAATATTTCTTATTATTCATGCCTGGCAAAAAGAAAGAATTTGAGTAAACGATCCTATTTTTTTTTAATGAGTCTGTTTTTATGTTATTTCGTACTGTGCAATTCCTTTGTTTGTGGGATCATTTTCTCACGAGAGGTAATGAAAAGAATTATAGAATGGATTGCTATCTATGCCTAGATCAAGGATAAATGGAAATTTTATTGATAAGACCTTTTCAATTGTAGCCAATATCTTATTACGAATAATTCCGACAACTTCAGGGGAAAAAGAGGCATTTACCTATTACAGAGATGGTGCGATTTGATTATTCTTATTTGTTTGATCCTTAGAAGAAAGACACGTGATTCGGGATAGAAAATAAAGAAAAAAGTAAAAAAAAAAATTTACGCTTTTTGGGGGTGAAGTTTGTAAAAAAACAACTCCCTCTGTCGTGTATCCACGATTAATGCAGCCTCAGATGCTTCAATTGGCGATTCTAGTATTGAGCGAAAGGTTACACCTATGTGGGTTATTTATGTATTGCAGGTCAACCCCGCTCCATGAGTACCAATAGGTGGCATAGAGGAAGAAGCACTACGCCTAGGAATCAACAACACGAAAACTTTGTTAGAAATTTGATACCCTTTCCTTATCAAGATCGGAACTCAGAAGAATGGTTGGGCCAACAAACATCCATCTCGTTCGTATTTTGGATACACGTATAACCATCGAAGACTGTTGAAGTGACGAATTCCTCGAAATTAAGGGGCGTGAGGGACAAAGAAATTGTTGAAGTTACCTTTTTTTTATCTAGTATCAACACGTTTGATGTTAAGAAAAGATCTTTTGCGGGAAGGTTGGCTAGAGATTTCTTGTAAAAACACTAGCCCCGCTCAGTCAATAATGCGAATATTTCAATCTTTTTTGATTCCATGTATTATTCTCATTATGCACATAAGGGAGGAGCCGTATGAGGTGAAAATCTCACGTACGGTTCTGAAACGGAGATTCTTTGAATCGAAGACGACCGTAACGGATGTCGGCTCAGTCAGAAGGAAATTATGCGGAAGCTTTACAGAATTATTATGAAGCTATGCGACTAGAAATTGATCCTTATGATCGAAGCTATATACTCTATAACATAGGCCTTATCCACACAAGTAATGGAGAACACACGAAAGCTTTGGAATATTATTTTCGGGCACTAGAACGAAACCCGTTCTTACCCCAAGCTTTTAATAATATGGCTGTGATCTGTCATTACGTGCGACTATCTCCACTATAGAAAGAAACGGGGGAAGAGAAAAGAGCGAATCCACTAGCAAATACTAGAAAAAATGCCGAGAAAAAAATTGATACATATGCATCGTAAAAAAAAACGATTTTTATCAGCTGTAGCAAAGAAAAAAGGAACTTCATAGAAGTCAAAATATGAAGAAATGGATATGCCTAGATACTTTATTCTATGGATAAAGGATCTAATTGATAGAGAAAGCACCGTAAAGATCAATTAGTGAGGTTTTGGGCCGATACAATAAGAACTGCTTACTTACTTTTGTGATGATATAAGATAAAAGGTAGGAATCGACTTATGTAATAAAGGCGATCCCCTAAAGGATTGAGCAGCGGTGTAGCAGCAGATCCCAAAGATAGTAAGACTTTTCTTCATAATAAAGAAAAGTCTTTTTCGAAAATTCTATATAAATTTTTCTATGAAACCGAGATAGTTAACTTTCAGAAAATTCTAGCGAGAGTGGAAATGCTTATGCTTTATTCTTCTGAAGGTGGGAGAAAAGATAAAACTAAAAAAACGGACTTTGAATCAAAATGAAAGTTTGAAACTCATGTAATTAACCTCTTTTGGTTAACCCGAGAAAAAATTGGATAGATCTATGAAAAATCTCATTATTCAATTAGATATTAGATTATCTAGAGTAGATTAAAAAAATGGGACACCACAAGAATTGAATGCTGAGCCGTATGAGGTAGTAAACTCTCAAGTACGGTTCTAAGGGAAGGAATTGAACCCCCTATTCCGACCGGGGAGAACAGGCCATTCGACAGGGAGATTCTGAAATTGCGGAGGCTTGGTTCGATC